AATGGCTTAGGTCGTAAATCTACGGCCAATTTGCGGTAGAAGAGAAGGTTCCATCGGAACAATTATTTATTTTAGGATACCCTCGTCTCTTTTTTTTTTTAGGAGGGGGGGTGTGGGGAGAAATGACAAAAAGATATTGGAACATCGATTTGGAAGAGATGATGAAGGCCGGAGTTCATTTTGGACATGGTACTAGGAAATGGAATCCTAAAATGGCCCCTTATATTTCTGCAAAGCGTAAAGGTATTCATATTATAAATCTTACTAGAACCGCTCGTTTTTTATCAGAAGCCTGTGATTTGGTTTTTGATGCAGCAAGTAAGGGAAAACAATTCTTAATCGTTGGCACTAAAAATAAAGCAGCTGACCTAGTAGCATGGGCTGCAATAAGGGCTCGGTGTCATTATGTTAATAAAAAATGGCTTGGCGGTATGTTAACGAATTGGTCCACTACAGAAACGAGACTTCATAAGTTTAGAGACTTGAGAACAGAACAAAAAACAGGGAGACTCCATCGTCTTCCGAAAAGAGATGCGGCCGTGTTGAAAAGACAATTATCTCACTTGCAAACATATCTGGGCGGGATTAAATATATGACGGGGTTACCAGATATTGTAATCATCATTGATCAACACGAAGAATATACGGCCCTTCAAGAATGTATCACTTTGGGAATTCCAACAATTTGTTTAATCGATACAAATTGTGACCCCGATCTTGCAGATATTTCGATTCCAGCCAACGATGACGCTATATCTTCAATTCGATTAATTCTTAACAAATTAGTATTCGCAATTCGTGAAGGGCGTTCTAGTTTAATAATAAGATAAAAAACTTAACTTACTTTATAAATTTCATAGAGTTTTGTAATAAGTTACTATTTATGAATTTCAGATACTCTTTTTGGATCTCAAAAAAGAGATAAAAAAACTGGGGATATTATGTGATTCGTTGTATTCAAGAATTTAATTGGTATTATAAATATATATGGGATTCAAGTAGTCACGTAGAGAAAGAGACGTTTGAATCAAAATAATTTTCTTTAAAGCTATATTTTTTTAAGAGGGCAATATGAATGTTCTATCCTGTTCTATCAACACACTAAAGGGGTTATACGATATTTCTGGTGTGGAAGTAGGCCAACATTTCTATTGGAAAATAGGAGGTTTTCAAGTCCACGGCCAAGTACTTATTACTTCTTGGGTTGTAATTGCTATCTTATTGGGTTCAGCTACTCTAACTGTTCGGAACCCACAAACCATTCCGACCGGTGGTCAGAATTTCTTCGAATATGTACTTGAATTCATTCGAGATGTGAGTAAAACTCAAATTGGAGAAGAATATGGCCCCTGGGTTCCTTTTATTGGAACAATGTTTCTATTTATTTTTGTTTCTAATTGGTCAGGAGCGCTTTTACCTTGGAAAATCATACAATTACCTCATGGGGAGTTAGCCGCACCCACGAATGATATAAATACTACTGTTGCTTTGGCTTTACTCACGTCAGTGGCATATTTCTATGCGGGTCTTACCAAAAAGGGATTGGGTTATTTCGGGAAATATATTCAACCAACCCCAATCCTTTTACCCATTAACATCTTAGAAGATTTCACAAAGCCTTTATCGCTTAGTTTTCGACTTTTCGGAAATATATTAGCTGATGAATTAGTAGTTGTTGTTCTTGTTTCTTTAGTACCTTTAGTGGTTCCTATACCTGTCATGTTCCTTGGATTATTTACAAGTGGTATTCAAGCTCTGATTTTTGCAACTTTAGCCGCGGCTTATATAGGGGAATCCATGGAGGGCCATCATTGACTAGTTTTTGAAAGATTCTTTTTTAGCTTATCCCAAGGTAATGTATGCGTGGCTCAAAAAAAATATAATCTAATTAGGAAATATAAATATACAACTCACTATATAGAATCTAGAGTAATAGCCCCAAAGATATTAGAGTAGAGAGAGTTGTAAAAAAAAAGGGGAAAGAGATCTAAAAGATCTTTTTCCTAAAATTCTTGGTTGATCCACTTATATTATACCATTCTCTCCTGAATAGATATTCATTTTATATTGCTGGTCGGCCAATCCTAATATTTCCTATTCGGAATCAGAATTTGAATAAGAATTCTTGTGGTTTACGAAGTGTGAGTAAAAAAAGAGGGGTGCTCTATAGAAAGATTCCCATTTCAGTTGATTTTCTTCAGCGATTGACCAAAATAAAATTTTCAGAAATAATAAATTGCGTGAACTTAGATCAATCAAATAATGATATTTCTATCCACTGATTCGGCCTAAGCAATTTGTCTATTTAGATTGTATCCGTGCGGGAGAATGATAAAGAAAGGGGAAGAAGTATTTACAAACAAAAAAGGGATTCATAAAAAATAGGGTGATTCGGATCGGAGAGGGCGGTTTTACTAGGTATATTATATGTAAAAAAGCGCTATGCTAAAAGTCAACTTGTTTTTCGACGCATAATTCTCGAATTCGATTGAATTTAAGATGAATGAAGAGTTGGTTTACGTTATGGAAGAAAGGCGTGTATAGGTGATTGATATTAAATATTTACTAGTTATATATGAACTAAAGAGATATTCAATTTGCCCTACTACTATAAATTTGATGGCTATTCCAATAGAAGTCTTTCCGTATCCTCTGGGACTGTGAGTTCAATGAATAAACAGATGAAATCAAGAAAAAAATCGAAGAATTCAAAGAATGGTTCGGAACAAAGAAATGGACGGACGAAAGTCGTACGGATTCGCAAAGACTTTGTCGATAGGAACTAAAAAAGAGATATCGAAGTAAAGTAGTTTTGATCCTTGAATAAGATAAGATTATTACTTCAATTTGAAGTTTGTAGTTACTTCGACTGGATGAATTGTAGCGATGTAATATTAAGTTATAATTCATCGGATGACTGTATCATTAACCATTTTTTTTTTGTATGAGGAACTTATCATGAATCCACTGATTTCTGCCGCTTCCGTTATTGCTGCTGGATTGGCTGTAGGGCTTGCTTCTATTGGACCTGGAGTTGGTCAAGGTACTGCTGCGGGCCAAGCTGTAGAAGGTATCGCGAGACAGCCTGAGGCGGAGGGAAAAATACGAGGTACTTTATTGCTTAGTCTAGCTTTTATGGAAGCTTTAACAATTTATGGCCTGGTTGTAGCATTAGCACTTTTATTTGCGAATCCTTTTGTTTAATCTTATAAATTCGAAAAAGCAATAACCCATGGGAAGGGCTGATTTGTGGATGAAGAATTAGCATACTCACTCGCTTTCATCCTTTCCGTTCGTAGTCTAAGGAACCCCCTTTTATATTTTTATTTTTTAGGAAGGGTTTAAATAAAGAAGGGGGTAATTCACCATTTCTAAATCGAATCTTTTTTGGCTCGATTTAGAAATAGTAAAAATATATATATCAAATATATCAAAGGGGGGGCAGGACGATACAAAAAGAACTCTGTTCTTTTTTTTTTAGTCTATCTATAAGAGGAGATCATATGAAAAATGTAACCGATTCTTTCGTTTCTTTAGGCCACTGGCCATCCGCCGGGAGTTTCGGGTTTAATACCGATATTTTAGCAACAAATCTAATAAATCTAAGTGTAGTGCTTGGGGTATTGGTTTTTTTTGGAAAGGGAGTGTGTGCGAGTTGTTTATTTCAAGAATAGGCTGGATCCAACCAGCTGTACTTTTTATGTTATAACTAGGAAAAGTAGGTACATTATCTCACGAATGACTTCTGAATAAAAAAATCATATGCAAGAACCATAGCATTTCGTTATTCGTTGGTAAATCCGCTTTGATTCTCTATCAACCAAAAATGTGGGACCATTAACTATGGTTAAAGCTAAATCATTTGAAGTCCAGACGCAGCATGGTACTCTTTCTACCACAATATGAATATTAATATAGAGATGCTTTCAAAATGAATAATTTATCTATATAAGAACACTCATATGGATAAAATGATTTGAACCGCTTATTACAAAAATTGGGATTAAACCCCCTTTTATCCAATGATGAATCGACGACCTATGTATTGTGTATTAAAGGAAGAAAACCCTTTTGGATTTTTGGATAAAAAAAAAAGAAACAACTTTGTTGACAATTACATATTTTTGTTTGGTCAGAAGAGTCCTCCGACTTTTTTGGTTTTGGATTAGTGATTGGTTTTGATATTTTTATTTTGGAATCTGAAGAGAGTAGAGGATAGGCTCATTACATTCAAAAAAAGATATGGGAATTTATCATAAGTAATTGAGCGTGAGAGCCAAATGAATCGAAAGATTCATGTTTGGTTCGGGAAGGGATCATGGAAGTTTTTAAATGAATGGAAAGAGAATCTACTTTCATTAAGTGATTTATTAGATAATCGAAAACAGAGGATCTTGAATACTATTCGAAATTCAGAAGAACTACGTGGGGGAGCCATTAAACAGCTGGAAAAGGCCCGGACACGCTTACGAAAAGTGGAAATGGAGGCAGATCAGTTTCGAGTCAATGGATACTCTGAGATAGAGCGAGAAAGAATTAATTTTATTAATTCCACTTCTAAGACTTTGAAACAACTAGAAAATTACAAAAACGAAACTATTCATTTTGAACAACAAAGGGTGATTAATCAAGTCCGACAACGGGTTTTCCAACAAGCCTTACAAGGGGCTCTAGGAACTCTGAGCAGTTGTTTGAACAACGAGTTACATTTACGTACTATACGTGCCAATATTGGCATGTTGGGGGCAAAAACCGATTAGTCCTTCGACTCTAGGTATTATTTTTTTTTTAACTAAGTAAGAAAAACTCATGGTAACAATTCGAGCCGACGAAATTAGTAAGATTATCCGTGAGCGAATTGAGGAATATAATAGAGAAGTAAAAATTGTAAATACCGGTACCGTACTGCAAGTAGGTGACGGCATTGCTCGTATTCATGGTCTTGATGAAGTAATGGCGGGTGAATTAGTAGAATTTCAAGAGGGTACAGTAGGTATTGC